CCAAGGTGAGTGAGCTAAGATCGTTTTTAGGGCTCGTGAACTATTACCGAAGATTCATCGTAAGTTACTCGAAGAGGGCTGCTCAACTAACAAATATCCTAAAGAAGGACGTACGGACCGATCATGGAACTGCACTGATCGTAAGAGTGTCAAAGAGCTTTTGAGGACCTAAAGCAGGCAGTGATGGATGACCCCGTTTTGCAGTTGCCAGATTCACACTAAGCCATTTGAAGTACACACGGATGCGTCAGACTATGCCATAGGCGGTGTGCTAGTACAATAAGGTAACCCAGTAGCATATGAGAGCCGAAAGCTCAATGAGACCGAAAGGCGTGGTCCAAGATAAGGAATTCATGAGTGACTGACCATACCATGGAGCTAGTCTACTGTTAAACGATGTACACCTCTTCCTCATGGATAGATGGTGCCACCACACTGTACAAGATCCTCTGTTTACAATTTTCTCAAATACGAATTTTCTTTATCAACATGGTAGCGAGAGGGAGACAGCGGATGGAATTGGACTACCAATGGGGCACGGCTTCTGATTGAGAGATTCGAGGTTGCTTTGTCTGGTCAAAGCGATGCAATCTTTCCTTCTCGAATGCACTTCTCTAATGGCACAAGGAGGTGCTAAAGCCCTTGACTGATCCAGTACGGTAGACAACTCAAAACGAAAGCAGTCTGGGTAAAGCTTTACACTTGACATTCCACATTGAAGTAGTGCCACCTTCTTTCTCTGATCTCATTGTAAAATAGAAGTTTATCAAGCCGGTGTAGGAGCACAAACAAATGAATAAGTGTTCTCACGATGTGCACATATGTATGAGACTTTGTCTACAATTTCTCACATTGAGCATTTCTTTCGGAACTAAATTACCATCCCTTTCAAACTAGGGATTTAAGCACGGAACTCTAACATCGGGTTATGTCCAGTCCTATTCCTAAGACAGATAGGGAAGAAAGAAGCCAATTTTCCTAGTCTCGGAAAAGTCATCAATACCCGCACTTGATTCAATAGCAGTTGTCCTTCAAACCTTCCTCCAGCATTGAAGTTCCTTGCCTTACTTTACGGAAAGAGGATTGAATCAATATCTTTCTCGTCGAAAAGCAGCACCACCCCTCTTTTCAAAGCTATAAGTGCTAGAAAGCGGGCATATTGAAGGTTAGGGAACCGTACTTCAACCTCGCGATCCAGGTCGTCGAGAAAGATATTTTTTTGAATAGAAAATATGAAGACAACGGGGGGAATTCCTGTCTTTACAGACCAATCTTTACCGGAACTATCTAAAATTGGGAGATCACAAAAGGAAGACAGCAATTTAGCAAGCAACTCATCCTTAACAACCGATTTCACTTTTTCTATAAGACGAGAACGAGAAAATTTTGTTATTCATTTTGGCTTTTTCAAAACCTTTCTTTTTTCGGTATGCCGCTCCGCGAGCAAGGAGTGCCACGCACGAGCGGAGCGAAAACAAAGCAAGGGGAATTATTCGTTGGGAGAAATCCTTTGATTGCGTATTGAATATAGATCCATGTCTTTCTTGTTCCACTAGCTAGGACCAAATTCTCACATGTCCCTTTCGTTATTACAACCTTCTTTTTTGATGTCAAAGACCAGAAGCTACGCGCAAATTATCATTGGATCTCGGTTGTTCTTAACAGCGATGGCTATTCATTTAAGTCTTCGGGTAGCACCATTAGATCTTCAACAAGGTGGAAATTCTCGTATTCTGTATGTACATGTTCCTGCGGCTCGGATGAGTATTCTTGTTTATATCGCTACGGCTATAAACACTTTCTTGTTCCTATTAACAAAACATCCCCTTTTTCTTCGCTCTTCCGGAACCGGTACAGAAATGGGTGCTTTTTTTACGTTGTTTACCTTAGTTACTGGGGGGTTTCGGGGAAGACCTATGTGGGGCACCTTTTGGGTGTGGGATGCTCGTTTAACCTCTGTATTCATCTCGTTTCTTATTTACCTGGGTGCACTGCGTTTTCAAAAGCTTCCTGTCGAACCGGCTCCTATTTCAATCCGTGCTGGACCGATCGATATACCAATAATCAAGTCTTCAGTCAACTGGTGGAATACATCGCATCAACCTGGGAGCATTAGCCGATCTGGTACATCAATACATGTTCCTATGCCCATTCCAATCTTGTCTAACTTTGCTAACTTCCCCTTCTCAACCCGTATCTTGTTTGTTCTGGAAACACGTCTTCCTATTCCATCTTTTCCCGAATCTCCTTTAAGGGATGAAATAGAAGCTCGAGAAGGAATAGCAAAACCTAGTTCACTTCCCAGCTCAAACTGAACGCGATGTAATCAAACTTATGGTTGACGCCGTAGAGAATATAAAGCCCATATGCGAAGTGGAAAAAGTAGGAGTAGCTGGTACTATTTATGATGTCCCTGGGATTGTAGCCAGGGATCGTCAACAAACCTTAGCTATTCGTTGGATCCTTGAAGCAGCTTTCAAACGACGTATAAGCTACAGGATAAGCTTAGAGAAATGTTCATTTGCTTAGATACTGGATGCTTACCGAAAAGAATTGCACGTAAGAAAAGGGAGAATCTTCATGGACTGGCTTCCACCAATCGAAGTTTCGCGCATTTCAGATGGTGGTAAAGTGAGACCACATAAAGAGCTCTCTGATCCTCATTCAGTCAGATTATTCAGTAAGATATGGTTTGACCCTTTTCCTTTTTGTTTGAATCTTCATATAGAAAAAATTCCTATTACTCTTCCCTTCATTCATTGAGTTGGAGGAATCCATAGGAGGCCCGCCCGTTATGCATTGCATGAAAGAACCTTTCTTTGTATGACTTCTCTTTTGCCTTAGGTCGAATGAATACGAAATACGACATCCGCGGGTGCTGGTAAGCTTGATGAATGAAAGCTTGAAATTCAAGGTAGTTTACTTGCTTACTTGTTAGAGTAAGGAACGAAGTGCTCGACCGTTAGGGAGAGGTTAGCGGGCAGACTTTTTTTTCTTGGATTTATTTGACTCTCCTTTGCTTTCCTTACGACGAAGGGGTTTGCACATCTACTTTTTATTATGAAAATAGGTTGGTTGAGCTCATTCTTCTTTTTCTCTTTAACATTTTTGCATAGAGGCAATCCGTGAGACTATCAACTTGGCCCATTTGATTGCGACATCACGTCAGATCTGAGAAGAAATAAGCTTGTGGGTCTCACGATGGGAGCCCCGATCAGCAACAAGGAAAGCCACGGCAGATCTCAACAGGCTGCTATAGAGGACTCACGAGTTGATCAGAGAGGACCTGCGCAGGCTTGTAGACTCGTGACGCAACACGACTGAACTCGTTGGTTCACGAGTCTATCAATCCAAATCTTTATTTGAGTCGTTACCTACAGAAGCGGTTGCCTTTATCCGGATTGACCCGGTGAGGGTGGCGCTTCGCTTGTGAGTCAACGTTGACACTTTCAATGTATGGATCATACCTTTGGCATCCTGGGACAGTAGTCCTAGGTACTGAAGTGACTCCCGGGTAGAGAAAGTGCTGGCAGAAAATCACTCTCAAAGCATGGGGTTTCGCCAGGCAAAGCTCCTATATCCCCAAAGGCCGCTGGGCTTATCAGAAAGAGGGTGCGATCTTCGGCTATGATTTTGCGGCCGCATAGATGACCTGGTCCCTAAGGTAGGCGAGGTTCCAGCTTCTGTACAAGGGAGCTTCACCTAATCGGATGGGATCAAGTTTGACTTTTCACACTGGTCAACCTCTTGCTTACTACAGCTCGTGGCTAGCGTATATGTTCGTCTATATAAGGATCAGTCCGAGATATCGAAAACTGGTTGCTTTGAATTTGCTAAACGCCGTAACGTAAGGGCACCCCTCTCACTTAAAGCTTGAGTCCCGTCGTATGATAGCTACGTTAATGAATTCTATCCATTTCGCTCCTGTGCTTCAACGGGTAAGTTAGTTTATGAATCTCAAATTCAGTCTCACCTATCGTCTAAGAAAAGAGGTTGATAGAGTTGGTGGTGCTCCATGCGCCCCTCAAAGTCAGTGTTGGAAACGCCACATTTTGGTGATGTTCTTACCAAAGGTCCCCTTCCGGGCATTCCCTTTTGATAGGGGGTTTTGAGGCGCTGTCAAGCATCAGCGTCTTCGACCGCCCGTCTCCGGCGAGTACACTCGAAAGAACGATGTCCCTTTTCCATACACTTATCCAACCTTCCTTCTTCCCCTGGCCGTTCTTCTCCCTGTCCTTAGCCCTCCTCTCTTAACCCGGAAAACTCCGAAAAAAGAGATGGAATACCCTGAAGTCACCGATAAACCCCTCGATTTCCCGATGCGGGAAATCCGGTTTGATTAGGTAAGGAAGTGCTCTTTTTTCAATTGAATAAGTCGAAATAGCTCTAAGACGAGTACGGTCCCTCATTCCATGGTGAGTTTAGCTACCGGAGAGAAAAAGTCTCAGCATAATTGTTACCTGAGATTGGAGTCTCCTCCCTTTGAAGTCATTCAATCTTTTCAGCCAGAGGTTCCGAGTAGCGATTAAAGGCGAACCAAACCACTAGGGTAGGTAGTGGTGTGTCATTTCTTTCTATTCCAATGTAAGCGAGCTGATAATTTTTGACAAAGGAAGGGAGCTGAAAGCGAAGAGAGGAAGCCCTCGATTAGCATAGGAGAACCTGATTCCAGCCGTACTATTAGAAAGTCACTTCTATCTTTAGACTTGTTAGGAGTAGACAGGCTTTAGGCATAGGCGAAAGGAAAGTCGCTTTGGAGCTCCTTAAGCCGCTACTCCCCATAGACGTTCTCCTCCAGTAACGCTGGGCGGGAACTCTTTTCCCGGTAACTCAAGAGCCAGGCTCTAGCTACAAGTTGATACCAAAGAAAGCTGGATGGGAAATCGCTCGACTGGGGTCGAAAACATCCGATCTAGGCCGCGAACTGACAGCGGGTTCTTTATGAAAGCTTTCTTCAACTACTCCTCCCGGCTTCCCAATTGCAACTGTGCTTTAGAAGCGAAAGAGAAGCTCTTCGAGTGAAAGCAGTGCCCCGAGGATTAGAGCCAAGAAATATACATCACATCGATCTAGCCTAATAAACAAGGCTCCATTCATACCGGCTTAATTAATTATTGCCTCCTACCGTATGGCATCTCCTCTACTTCAATTCAAACTAGCGCTTCGCCCCTTTCCTCTTTTTAACTCGAACTGTGGTACACGACCTCCTTTTACTGGAAAGACCTCTATTGGACTGGGAAGTAGCGCGGGAAAGTATGAAATGCTCATTTGCTAGTTAAGTAGATCCTTTGTAAAGTGTATTCCTTCCTTGGCTGTACGTAAAGTATGTATATAGCTGGAAGTCTCGGGGCTCCCAAGTACACGATTGTTTAGGTGTGTGCTGAAAGCGCTTCCTTTAATGCCAGCCTGTATCTGAACCCCCTTTCCATATCTCGGAGAAGGTATGCAAGCAAGTCATCTGTGCTAAAAAGACCGGAGACAGACTTTCCTGAATGCAAGCTTCAAGCAAGGCTTTCTCATCCATTCTTCGAGGGAGATCCCTGGAAAGAAAGATAAGTAAACAGTTCGATCCCTTGAAAGCAGTAGCTTTGGGGAAGTACAAAGACTCGGTCTTCGCTTCTCTCCTTTCAGTCGAGTATCTTCGCTCCTTAACGCTTACTCCATCGGCAGTAGATGACCTTTCTTAGGCACCTGGCTGACTCTTACTGAAAGCGCTGACTCAATGGCAAGGGCGAGTGCCACAGCTTACTCTTCCTCCATACTTTCCGTAAAGCGCTTAGAAGGGAAGGGCCCATGCTTACTTCATGGGTTGGTTTGGCCTCTTTCCTTCCCGTGCTATCAAGATCAGGAGAGAGAATGCGATGAGGCCATGCAAGGAAGGCTCCTTAATTAGCATTACCGCCTCTTTGCTTTGCAAAAGCTACCTTGTGGCCATACCCAGAAAAGGGCCTTTGCCCAGTTATTTCTTATTATTCTATTAAGTTTAAGTTAAGAAAGAAGAAAAAAGTCAAATCACTTTCACAAAGCGAAGGGACATTGACTCATCAAAAGGACGGGATTTTAATATGTTAGGCTAAGGCACCTCTCATCACAGCACGTCGAAAGCATGCCATCCAATTCATTATGGAAAGCCTTAGTTCAGTTACGCATTGATGGACAGAAGGAGCGGTCTTGGCAAGAATCGGTTAATCAAAATAAGTTGTTCAAGAATCGACTCGAATGCAAGCTCTTTGGAAGGAAAGGAAAGAACTTCTAGCACATGGGGAAGGCTTAGAAGTGACATCTCATCTAATCGGATGCTCTAGAGGCACATTAAGGAATTTTTTCAATATCCACCACGCATAGAATCGGGGAAGTCTTATTGCACGAATGGGATTCATGTCCGAGGAGGTTGAATGCGAGGTTGGGATTGGACAAAAAGAAGGGATTCGTCCTTTGGGAGAACGTCGAATTCTTAAATTCTGATATCACGATCTTAAGTATTCGACGAAGATGATGGTCCACTCCACTTCCCGGAGGAAGCAGTTTATGTTAAAAAAATAACTCAAAGGTCGGCAATTACCTGACGTACAGCCTCCAGCATCTTCCGTGGGGGCATCCCCATCTCCACCTAACCAAACAGCTTCCCCTGATAGGATCAAATACAATGTCATGGCGCCCATCTGAAGAAAAGACCTTACTTGCTAAGCGTGTACGACGAATTCTGTCTATCGGAAGATCTTAGAAAGGCGCTGATTAGAGCTCTGTCCTTTCCTGAGTCAAGTCATGCAGAGGGGCGTACGACACATCGACGGCTCAATGCTGTTCTATAGAATTTGAAGTATGTTGCTGGAGACTAAGTTGCACAACCGGCCTTTGTGGATGGCTGGAAGTTGAAGACATACAGAATCATCTTAGACTGCCGGTCCGCGATAAAGATCATCCCCTTTCATTTGATGCGGGGCATATACTATAAAAGATCTCAGTCCAAGCAATGTCATGATACAAGGATGAAAGCAATCGGGCAACCCTAGGCACCATCCGATTACGGTTAATGATCGAAGATATGATGACTTATGTCACATTTCACGTCATCGATGCCTCAACCAATCTTCTTTTGGGACGTCCTGGGATGCACGAGCACAAAGTAGGGCCCTCTACATGGCATCAGTCCTTTAAGTACAAAACTCCCTTTTGGTGCAAATACCAAGCCTTTCACGACGACAGAAGCATTTTTTTATGCGGATTCAAAATCGAATTTGGAGCGGAGTTGCGAAAGCCTCTTCCTAGTCCTACAGATCAAATGGCTTTCTCGGAGAGATTCAATAAGAATATTGAAGGAGGTCCCAGGCCGACCATGAAGAAGACCTATCGCTACATCCCTAGTGAGCAAGGTCGGGAAAGTGATCCCATCTTTCATCTCTCTCGAGGAGCTCCCATGTCTAACTCTCCAAACGTGGTCATACCAGTTGATGCCACTAAGGCAGAGAGAAGAGGGAAGAGGAGACGCCCTGCCACTAGACGTCCTGTCCTCCTTTACGTTCGACTCTACGAAAGTTCGATCTTCCGCGACAAGAATGAAGGTTTTCCACTCCCCGCCTTGCTGCATGATTCTAAAGTCATTCACTTGATGACGGAAATGGGCTATGACCCTTGAAAAAGGTAAAGGGCTGTGTAGAGGTTGGGAAAGATCTCGTATGAGAAGTAGAGGAAGGAAGTAGGTCCAACAACTAACGGAGGACCTAATTCTATCGATCGTGCACCATCAAGCACGGGAGCAACTGCACTACCGAAATCAACGAAGAAATTCCCCCGGAGAAAGAAAGCAAGAGAAGAGCAGCTGATCAGTCCAAGGCGTGAACGATGCGTGCTTAGAAAAGCAGAAGAAAATGGTGATAAAAGCCCGGGCTCTCTTGGACTAGGGACGGAGATTCTTTGAAAGAAGACCGCTTTGCCATGAAGTGCGGTTGAAAGATCGGATTATTCTTATTCTGTTTAAGCATATCTTGCATCTGCATTTTCTCTAGCTGTTCTGCGTCCTGCTTTAAGAGAATACCCCTCTTTTCTGATAGCTTCTGCTTCCTTGCTTAGGTTTCGGGAACTGGCCCGACCAATGCCAATGATGCGCCTTTGAGCTTTGACTCTTTTGAATGCGGTAGGCTGTATTGGTAATATCGTATATAAATAGAAGATCCACGCCCGCTACTCCTGAGATCTTTCTTGGGCTTTGGAAGCGGGATGACATACGGACTATGCGCTGCCTTTGATCCAACGTGGAAAAGAGCCAAAGAGCCTATTCGTTGCAAGCGGATGCGGCATTTCTTCTATTATAGGATAGCACCAGCGGCGTATTCGATGATGGACATCTTAGGTCAATAAGCAACATCCCTCACAGCGGATTTGAATTCAATAGCAGTTGATGAAAGATGTCCTTCTTAGAGGCAAGCCAAAGAGCGGATTCTCAAGTAGTAGCAGTGGTTCTTCCTCAAAGCAGTAAAGCAGGCAATGGCAATAAAGAAAAGTAATCAGGAATTACCGGTCTTTCTGGTCTTTGAAAGGGGCGTAATCGGAGTGAAGTCAACATGCAGAGAATTGTCCGTATGAGAAGATTCGGCTTAAGCCGGTTACGGTAAGCAAGTCTATTAGCATAGAAAAAGTAGGAGAATAAAGAAACAGCTCTGATAAAAATAGAACTTGTTGAAGGGTAAGATCAAAGCTCCCGGGGAAAAAATCTCCTAGGTAGGTGTGGCTAACCATCCTGAAGGTTCCCGTCGGCCAACCGCAGAACAGGAGCATGCTTTTCTTCGTCGTCAGCTAGCGGACGCAAGCAGAGTGGGACCTTCTCCGATAGTCTCTTTCATCATAATATGTGAAAGCTTGCCCGCTCGATGCTTTGTTAATGTCATAGTTGATATCAAGATGAAAGGGAAAGACAATAAGAAAGATTCAAAGGGCGAAGCCCTAGATACTCCTTTATGTAGTAGCCTTTCTTTCCTTGCGTGGATATCTTCTACTAGTGAAAGCGGCATCCTAATCCCAACTGTCGAATGATTGCTAATTCTCATTTCCAAAAAGCATCACTCCTATCCGGAAAGATTCCCTCCATCTGGTCCACATATGGCTCATCTCCTTCTTGCCGAGTGGCTATTGCGCCTAACCTTTGAAATGGAGCGAGTCTAGGGGTTCGGGGCAGAATTAGACCTTCTGTAGACGGAACTTCAGACTTAAAAGCGGAATCCAAACCTTTTTCATTAGTCTTTCGAGCTTTGTCTCATCACTGGGATGAAAACATCCGTAAGGCTAATAGCAGGACGATATACCCGACCTTGCTCAGTACTAAACTTACCGATGTACGAGAGAATTCATTCTGTCCAGAATCTCCTTAGCTTAGTAAGGGACCTTCGCCACTTTATTACGCTATTTGCGGGTTTAACATCCTTTGAAAGGGTACCGCTAAGCTAGTCAGAACCAGAAGCCGCAGAGGAAGTACCGTCCAAAGTAAAAAAATGTATCTGCCCTTTAAGCAGTGCGTGGGGAAAGAAAAAAGGAGAGAAGCCCCCGATCAAAAGGAAGTACTAGGGCTGCCCCTAGAGGGTCTTCCATCAGTCGTAGTTCCTGGGGTCCATCACCCTCAGCGCGGTTTCACATCCTTTAGTCTCGCAATTCAAGCAATAGTACAGATCAGGCTCTTGTCCTCCTCGAATGTGAGCCCTTTAACTCAAAAAACGGATCCCTTACCCGTAAATGCTATCAGTTTGCTTATCAAAGTCAGAAAAAGAGCTTTTAGTTGGTTGGGAAGGAAAATTTCTTCCTTCCCCCCTCCCAACCCGATAATAAGTTTTCCTCCTTGCACGAATTGAAAGGGAGACTCTTTGCTCTAAAAACGACTTTTGGTTGTTGGCTTCCTGAGCAGCTGGTAAAAAAAAAGATATGTCAACAAGCTCTCCTCTCCTGTTTGTTGTGTCTAAATAATTGATTTTGGAATCAGTCCCCGTTTTTTTTCTCAGTCTTTATACTCATC